TGAAAATTAAAATTTAATTTATATTTATTATCGTTGCCTGGGGAGAGGAAAAAAATAATAAAAAAGATAGACTAAAATTTTTAAGTCATTAGACTCATAATCTTAAAATATAATGTATTTATTCTTTTTATTCTAAAAATTTTAGTTTAAACAAAACTTTTTTCTTACAAAAAAATATTAATTTTATTAAAATTAAATTTTATAAATTTAAATTTAGTTTAATAAATTAATTATTAAATTTATTTATATATAAAATTAAAAAAAAATACTTATTTTAAATAAATAAATCTTTAATTTAATAAATATAATTAAAATATATAAGTAATTATTATTTAGAAATTATATAAAATATAGGTTAATTTTGTGCCAGCATCAGCGGTTAAACAAAATATATAAATTAATTTTATTAATTTATTATAAAAATAAAACAATATATTAATAATTATAATAATAATTTTTAGATTAAATAAAAATTATTAATAATATTATTAAAATTAATAAATTTAAAATAATAAAATATTTAAATAAACTAGGATTAGATACCCTATTATTAATAATGAAATAAAAATAATTAAGTAATAAATTTAAAATATTAAAATTTAAAAATTATGACGGTATTATAATCTAATTAGAGGAACTTGTAGCATAATTGATACTCCACGATAGGATAAATTTACTGTTAAATATTTTTGTATGTTCGTTATGAAAAAATTTATTAATAAATTAAATTTTTTAACTTTATTATAATAATTTATTTCAGATCAATATAAAATTTTATAGTAAAAGTTTAATGAGTTACTATTTACTTTAAATAAATATTATTTAACTTTAAAAATTTAAATTTAAATGAATTTAATAGTAATAAATAAAAATAATTATTTATGAATTTAGTTTTATAATATGTACATATTGCCCGTCACTTCTAGTTAATAGAATAAGTCGTAACAAAGTAAGTATACTGGAAAGTGTACTTAGTAATTATTAAAAGAAATATAGTTAAATCAATAATATTTATTTTGCTAATAAAAGTTATCTTATAGATTATTTTTATTTAAATTAATATATATATATATATATATATATATATATATATATATATCTTTATTATTAATATTAACTAAAAAAAATATTTTAAATAATTTATATTATTAAGTATTATCCTATAAAAATATATTAATTATATACTATTAGTATTGTAAAAGAAATAAAAATATTATTATAAAATAATTAATAATATTTATTACCTTTTGTATCAGGGTTTATTAAATTTAATAAATATATTAATTTATTTCTCGAAATAAGTTGATCTAAATAATTATAGTAATTAATGTAAAATTATTATTATTAATAATTATTTAGTAGTGATAAGTCATTCATAACTTATATATCTAGTTATTTTATAAATAAATTTAATTTAATTAAAATTAATTTATATATTTTTAATTTTAAATATATATAGCAATCTTAATAAAATTATTAGGGATTAACTTAATAATTATTTTAATATAAATATAATATAATAATTATAATATTAATAAAAATAATAATTTTTATTTATAAATAATTTTTAATAATTAATATTTATATAATATAATTTAATATATTTATTTAATTAATTATAAAATTATTAATTTTAATAAGATAGATTAATTAATAATGATAAAATTAGTAAAATTAACTTTAATATTGTAATAATTAATAAAGATTATTTTAAGGAATTAGGCAAAAATTTTTATTCACCTGTTTAGTAAAAACATGGTTTATTGAATTTAATAATAAATCAATTCTGCTCAATGAATTTATTTAAATAGCTGCAGTATTTTGACTGTACAAAGGTAGCATAATCAATTGTCTTTTTAATAAAGTCTAGAATGAAAGAAATAATGAAATAAAAACTGTCTCAAAATAAATAAATTTTAAATTTTATTGTAAGTAAAAATTCTTATATATTTATAATAGACGAGAAGACCCTATAGAATTTTATTATTAAACTTATTTAAATTATTTAATTAATATAAATTAAATTAGTTTAATAATTATATTGGGGGGATAATAAAATTTAAAAAATTTTTATATAATAATTTTACTAATATGCTAGAATAATTTAACCAATACTATTGAAACTAAATAAATTACCTTAGGGATAACAGCGTTAAATTTTTAAAGAGTTCATATTGATAAAAATTTTTGCGACCTCGATGTTGAATTAAAATTAATAGTTATTGTAGATAATAACTGTATTTAGTCTGTTCGACTATTAAAATTTTACATGATTTGAGTTTAGATCGGTGTAAGCCAGATCGGTTTCTATCTTTATATATCCATAATATTATTGTACGAAAGGACTTAATATTAATAATAATTATACAAAATTGAATAAAATTAATAATTACTTTGACAGATTAGTGTATTAAATTTAGAATTATAAAAATAAATATTTATAATATTTAAGTAATATTGATATTACTAAACAGAATAATAATCTCCTTAAATATAATAGTAATAGTAATAATTTCAGTAGCATTCCTTACTTTATTAGAACGAAAAGTATTGGGTTATATTCAAATACGAAAAGGACCTAATAAAGTAGGAATAATTGGATTATTTCAACCTTTTAGTGATGCAATTAAATTATTTACTAAAGAAAATTTTATTTTATTAAAATCTAACTATTATTTTTATTTATTTAGTCCATTAATAAGAATAATACTAATATTGTTATTATGAAATAATATACCTATTGTTAGCGAAATCATTAATAATCATATAAATATTATATTAATTCTATGTCTAATAAGTATAGGAGTTTATCCTATAATAATTGCAGGATGATCTTCTAACTCTATATATTCTATTATTGGAAGATTACGAAGTATTGCTCAAACTATTTCTTATGAAGTAAGAATGATTTTATTAATACTTAGGATCCTATTAATAGTAGAAAGATTTAATTTAATAAAAATTATAAAATTTCAAAATAATGTAAATTTTATATTCTTCCTTTTTCCATTAATAATCATTTTTTTTATTAGACTTTTAGCTGAATTAAATCGAACCCCTTTTGATTTTGCCGAAGGAGAATCAGAATTAGTATCTGGATTTAATACTGAATATATAAGAGGAAGTTTTGCCTTAATTTTTATTGCAGAATATGGAATAATTATATTTATAATATTCTTATTTACTTTAATATTTTTTAGAAGTAATATTAACAATATTTTTTTTATTAATTATTGTATATTTTTATTTATAATTATTTTAATTCGAGGTACATACCCTCGAATACGATATGATCATCTAATATATTTAACATGAATAAGATACTTACCTATTAGATTAAATTATATTATTTATGTTATTAGTGTTAAATGAATATTATTAATTTAAATATATATATATATATATATATATATATATATATATATATATATATATATATATATATATATATATATATATATATATATATATATATATATATAGTTATATATATATATATTATTATTATATTTATATATATATATATATATATATTATATAAATATTTAATAATTATATATTTACAATTAAATATCTATCCATGAACCGCTGTATATATAAGTGTTATTAGCACAAAATTTTTTGAAAATTTTAGAAATAATTTATTTTATTATATATATATATATATATATATATACACACATTAATTGGAAATTTTCTTTCAATTTAATTATTAACAATAATACTCCTCAACTTTGGATTCAATTAAAGAAATATTATAAAATTTTGAACTTCTAATTCAAAAACTAAATAATTTAATTTATTTATATTTCTTTTCAAGTAATATGTCTGAAGATATAAAGTAATAAATTGTAAATTTATTTATAGAGTTAAACTCTTATTACTAAAATTTATAAATATATTTATATAGTAAGCTTTGAAGGCTTATAGTTTAATTAACTTAAAATTTTAAAATAATTCCATTCTTATTAATAATACTATTATTATTCATAGTATAAATAAAATCTTAAAATTATAATTATTATTATAATTAATAAATTTATAGTTAATTTTATTAGAAAAAGAATTAACTATAATATTTATGAATAACAATCGTAAATAAAAAAACATTCTAATTAAAGACCCTATAATCATAATAATTAATATTAATACTGGTAATAAATTAAATAATTCTTTTATTAATATTAATTTTATTATAAATCCAAATATTGGGGGAATGGATGCTAAAGAAAAAATCCTAAAATTTATAAAATAATAAATAATGATATTATTAAATTTTAATATACTAATATTGATTAAATTATTAATATTATAATTATTAAACACTATACATATAGATAATGAAATAATAAAATAAATAAGTAAATAATTTATTATTATTATTTCATTAAAAATTATTAAAATAATAACTCATGACATTTGAATTATAGAAGAATAACAATAAATAAATTTCAAGTTCATTTGTCTTAACCCTTTAATAGAACTATAGATCCTGGTAAATATCATAATAATTATAGTAAATAATATAGAAAATTTATTATTTATTATGTTACTAAGAATAATTAAAGGAATAATTTTTTGTACGGTAGATATTAAAAAAATATTAATTCAATTTATGTTATTTATAATTTTTAAATATCAATAATAAAAAGGAGGAAATCCTATTTTATTAATTATACTTAAAACTATTAATGTAATAATATTTTGAATAAAATTATACTCTAACAATAATCTTGCTATTAAAAACAAATAAGAATTAAATGTTTGAATTAAAAAATAATTAATATATAATTCTTTATTTATATTTTTATCAAAAATAATTAAACTAATAAATCTAATTAAATTAATTTCTATAATTATTCATATAGAAATTCAAGAAGATGAAATAAAAATTATTAAATTACTAATTATTAAAATTGGAATAATAAATACATAACAATAATAATTTATTAATATATATAACTTTAGTTATAATAATAAAGTGCCTGATAAAAGGATTATTTTGATAGAATAAATTATATAATATAATTATTATCTTTATTATATTATAAAAAATGGATAAATTAATATTATCAATGTATTAAGCCGAAATTAATAACTAAAAATTAGTTTCATTTTTCCTTAAGTTTAAATTAATATTTAATATTTTTAAATTTGCAATTTAATATTTTATAATAAATTACTAAACTTATTTAAATCACTTTAATGCACCTTCTTTTCATTCTAGATATAAACCTATTAATAAAATCAATATAATAATTATTATATTTATATATCTTAAATAATAATAATATTCTGATAGAAAAATTATTGGTAAAATTAACGAAATCTCTACATCAAAAATTAAAAAAATAATAGAGATTAAATAAAAAGATATAGAAAAAGGTAACCGATTTTTAGATATTGGATCAAATCCACATTCAAAAGGAGAGATTTTTTCACGTCTTTTACATATTTTTTTAGAAATAATAAAATTAATCAATAACATTAAAATTAATAATAATAAAATTATAATAGTAATAAATTGAATAATAATAATTATTTATACTATAAAACTATAGACTTATTAATTGGAAATTAATTTTACTTATTATAATATATAAATTATTAACTAGATCAAAAATAAATTAATAAATATAAAAATAATCACACTACATCTACAAAATGTCAATACCAAGCTGCTGCTTCAAACCCGAAATGATGAAAATTAGAATAATTATTTGAATAAATTCGAAATAAATTAACTAATAAGAATATTGTACCAATAATTACATGCAACCCGTGAAATCCTGTAGATATAAAAAAAGTTGATCCATAAACTGAATCTGAAATAGTAAATCTTGAATCACTATATTCTATAAATTGAAAAATTGAAAAAATAATTCCTAATAAAATTGTTAATGTTAAACTAAAAAATCTATTTTTTTTGTTTTTTAATAAAATTCTATAATGACATCAGGTAATTGTAACCCCTGAAGATAATAAAATAATCGTATTTAATAGAGGAATAAAATAAGGATTAAATGTAATAATATTTTTAGGTGGTCAAATTCCACCAATCTCAATTCTTGGGGATAAAAATATATGAAAATAGCTTCAAAAAATTCTAAAAAAAAATAATACCTCTGAAGTAATAAATAATAATATCCCAATTTTTATTCCTAACACTACCTTTTTAGTATGTCATCCTTGGAAAGTTCTCTCTCGAATTACATCACGTCATCATTGATATAAACATAATACTATTAAAACAACACTAAATAATAATATATAATAATTAAAATTATTAAATCAATTAACTACTCTAAATATTAAAATTAATAGATTTATTGATAATAATAAAGGCCAAGGCCTTAAAGTTACTAAATGAAAAGGTTGAAATAATTTTTTCATAATTTGTTTCAGTCCTATATAATATTCTTAATACTCTAAATACATAAGCTTGAATCACAGATACTCTTAATTCTAAGACAATTAAAATTCCTTGAATCATTAATATAATTAATAATATTAATATATTTAAATTATTACTAGTTGAAGAAATTAATGTTATTAATAAATGTCCCGCAATTATATTTGCTGATAATCGAACTGCAAGTGTTAAAGGACGAATAATATTTCTAATAGACTCAATTAATACTATAAATGGTATTAATATTATAGGAGTACCCTGAGGTACCAAATGAATAAATATATGATTAGAGTTAATAAACCAACCAAATAATATTATTATTACTCATAGTGATAAAGATAAAGTTATCCTCGTAGATATCTGTCTAGTAGAAGTATAAATATAAGAAAATATACCTAAAAAATTATTCAATATAATTATTATAAATAATCTAATAAATATAATTATATTTATTAAATTTATCTTTTTATTTAATAATATAAAAAATTCAGTTATTAAATAATTTAATAAACTTATATATAAATAATTTCATCGAGAAGGAATTAACCAAAATAAATTAGGATAAAAAAGAATAACATATATCGAACTAATTCAATTTATTGATAAATTTATTGATGTAGAAGGATCAAAAATAGTAAATAAATTTATTATCATTTGTTAAAAAATAAAACAATTTTATTATTTAAATTATTTAAATTAATTTTAATATTAAATCTTAAATAATATAATATTATTATTCTAAATAACAATAATAAAATAAAATAAATATATAACCTAACTCACATTATTGGACTCATTTGAGGAATGAAAAAGATATTAAATAAATTAATAATATTAATTTGACAAATTAAAGTTATTTTTTAACTAATCTTTTAATTCAATTGATATCTTAAATGTAAGAATTGATTTTTTAAGTCAAACTATAGTATAATTAACAAATACTTCAATTGAAATTATTTATTTTTAATTCAATTAATAAATAAATTAATTTTAGTAGATTCTAAAACGATAGGTATAAATCTATGATTTACCCCACAAATTTCTGAACATTGACCAAAAAATAATCCAGGTCGTTTTATAAAACAATTAATTTGATTAATTCGTCCAGGAATTGCATCAACTTTAACCCCTAAAGAAGGAATAGTAAAAGAGTGAATTACATCCACAGACCTAACCAATATCCGAATTTGAGTATTAAAAGGTAAAACTATTCGATTATCTACTTCTAATAGACGAAATAAATCCCTATCTTTAACTATAAAAGAATCAAAATTAATTATTTTAAAATCACTATATTCATATCTTCAATACCATTGATGGCCTAAAATTTTTACAGTAATTATAGGAAAATTAGTCTCATCAGTAAGATACAAAATTTTTAATGAAGGAATAGCTAAAAAAATTAATAGAATAATAGGAATAACAGTTCAAATAATTTCAATTATATGACCCTCTAATAAATTTCGATTAATATAAGTATTATTAACTATGAATCTAATTATATAAATAATTAAAGAAATAATTATTATAATAATTATTATAGCATGATCATGAAACATAATTATTCTCTCTATAATTGGTGAATTTGCATTTTGAAATATAATTTGACTTCACAAAGAAATTTTTAAAAATAATTTATAAATTATATTTATAGAATTTAAATCTATTGCACTAATCTGCCATTTTAAAACATTAAATAAATTTTTGGAATTTCATTAAATGAGTGATATCTGGGTGGATAGGCTATAATTCATTCAATAGAGTTATTTATATTTTTTATAAAAATTATTATTCGTTGGGAAATGATTCTTTCTCATAAAATAATAAAAAAATAAAGAGTTCTAAATAAAGTGATTAATCTTCCTATTGAAGAAATTACATTTCAGCAAAGGTATGAATCAGGGTAATCTGAATATCGTCGAGGTATACCTCTTATTCCTAAAAAATGTTGTGGAAAAAAAGTTAAATTTACCCCTAAAAATATAGTAATAAATTGGACCTTCAGTCATTTTTGATTCATAGTCAATCCAAATATTATTGGATACCAATAAATAAATCTACCAAAAATTGCAAATACTGCTCCTATTGATAATACATAATGAAAATGTGCGACTACATAATAAGTATCATGTAGAATAATATCAATAGATGAATTTGATAAAATAATTCCTGTTAAACCTCCTACAGTAAACAAAAAAATAAATCCTAATAATCATAAATTAGTAACATTAATTTTAATCTTTATTCCATTTATTGAAGCTATTCAACTAAAAATTTTAATTCCAGTAGGAACAGCAATAATTATAGTTGCTGAAGTAAAATATGCTCGAGTATCTACATCTATTCCTACAGTAAACATATGATGAGCTCAAACAATAAATCCTAACAATCCAATAGAAATTATAGCATAAATTATTCCTATAGCTCCAAAAGTTTCTTTCTTTATCCTTTCGTTACTAATTATATGAGAGATTAATCCAAATCCTGGTAGAATTAAAATATAAACTTCAGGATGACCAAAAAATCAAAATAAATGTTGATAAAGAACTGGATCTCCCCCTCCTGCTGGATCAAAAAAAGACGTATTTAAATTTCGATCAAATAATAATATAGTAATTGCTCCTGCTAATACAGGTAAAGATAATAATAATAAAATTGCAGTTAATAATATTGATCAAGCAAGCAATGGAATATTTTCAATTTTATAAATTTTTATATTTAAAACAGTAGTAATAAAATTAATTCTTCCCATAATTGAAGATATACCAGCAATATGTAGAGAAAAAATAGATAAATCTACTGAAGGGCCCCTATGAGAAAGATTTGAAGATAAAGGAGGATAAACTGTCCATCCAGTTCCAGTACCAGATCCAACAAATATTCTAGATATTAATAAAATTAATCTAGGAGGTAATAACCAAAATCTTATATTATTTATTCGAGGAAAAGCTATATCAGGAGCTCCTAAAATTATTGGAACTAAATAATTACCAAAACCCCCTATTATTACCGGTATAACAAAAAAAAAAATTATCGTAAAGGCATGAGTAGTAACAATAGAGTTATAAATTTGATCATTTCCAATTAATGAGCCAGGATTTCCTAATTCTATACGAATAATTATCCTTATAGATAAACCCAATACTCCTGATCATATTCCAAAAATAAAATATAAAATTCCAATAAATTTATGATTAGTAGAAAAAATTCATAATTTCATATTTATATAGTTTATTAAAAACATTATATTTTCATTATAAAAATAAATTAATTTAATTTTATAAATATTTATAAATATAAATATTATCTTAATATCTTCAATATTAAATTTTTAATAAACTATATAAATATATTAATATTACTATAATTAATATTAAAAATACAATACTAAATATTATAAGTACTAAATTATTATTATTGTAAATTATTTTATCTAAATTATTTAATTTATTTATTTTTATTATAATTGATTCTTTAAAAAATATCTCTCTTCATCCTTTATCATAATTAATTAAATATATTTTAGTAAAATTTATTGGAAAAATAATAATTATTGGAATAAATTGATATAAAAATCATATTTTACCAAAAAAATATTTCACATAATATACAAATTTAAAATCTTTAATTTTATTAATAAATTTATTAATAATAATAAAAATAACACAAATACTAACAATTGAAAATTTTTCTATAAAATTTAAATATACATTTTCAATATTATTAAATATAAAAAAATTTATTAAATAACCATAAAAAATAGATATAACTATTAAAATAATTATTGAATAATTTATTAATTTATTTTCTTTAATATTATTTATTCTAATAAAATTTAAAAATTTATATATTAAATAATAAATTATTCGTATCCTATAAGATACAGTTAAACCAGTCCTAATTATAATAAAAATATAAATTATTAAATTATTATACCCTATTAATATAACTTCTAAAATTTGATCTTTAGAAAAAAATCCAGATATGAATGGTATCCCACATAATGATAAATTAGAAATTATTAATGTTCTAAAAGTTATAGGTATATAATACTTAAACTTACCAATAAATCGAATATCTTGATAATTCAATATATTGTGAATTAAAATCCCTGAACATATAAATATTATTGATTTAAATATTGCATGAATTACCAAATGAAAAAATGATAGTTCTCAATTTTTATAAGCAAATACTAATATTATTAATCCTAATTGAGATAAAGTTGAAAAAGCAATAATTTTTTTTATATCAAATTCAAAATTAGCAGAAAACCCAGCCATTATTATAGTAATTAAACTAACTAAAATAATAATATTTAAAATCATATTATTCTTATAAATTAAATAATGAAATCGAATTAATAAATATACCCCAGCAGTTACTAAAGTAGAAGAATGAACTAGTGAAGATACCGGAGTAGGAGCTGCTATAGCTGCAGGTAATCAAGAAGAAAAAGGATATTGAGCGCTTTTAGTAAAAGCAGAAATTATTACTATTACAACAAACATTACATTAAATATTACATTATTAAATATAAAATTTCAATCTCCTATAATTAATATTATTCTAATTCCTATTAACATAGTTACATCTCCAATACGATTCAATAAAATTGTCAATATTCCAGAATTAAATCTATTAACATTTTGATAATAAATCACTAAACAATAAGAAATTAACCCTAAACCATCCCATCCAATTAAAATACTAATCATATTAGGACTAACGATTATTAATAATATTGATATAATAAATATAAATACTAAAAAAAAAAATCGAATATTATTAGTGTCATGACCTATATATTCACAACAGTATAATATGATTATTGAAGAAATTAATAAAACTGTAAAAATAAATATTATTATAACTCAATCTATATAAATAAACATGTTAATATTAATAGAATTTAAAATAATTACATTTCAATCTAAAAAATATGTAATTTTATTTAATAGCATAAATATTCTAATGATTAAAAATAATTTTCTAAATAATATAAATATAATTCTACTAATATAGTATAAAAATATTATTTAAAGTAAATTATAATATACATTTTTGACTCCACAAATCAATATTTTAATTAAATTATTTAAATAAATAAATATATCAATTTTTAAAATTAATAAATTTAAAGGAATTCAATGTAAAATTAATAAAATATAATCATTTATTTTATTAATTTTAGTTTGAATTAATAAATTTATATACTTACCATGTTGAGTATAAGAAAATAAATATAAAGAATATATTGAACTTAAATACATTCCCAATATTAATAACATAATAATATTAAAAGATCAATTTAATATAATATTAATAATTATAATCTCACTCAACAAATTTAAAGAAACAGGAGAAGATATATTACAAATACAAAACATAAATCATCACATTGATAAAGTAGGCAATGTCCTTAATATTCCTTTATTAATAAATATATTACGACTCTTAGTACAAGAATAAGATAAATTAACCAAAATAAAAAGCCCTGATGAACATAATCCATGGGCCAATATTATTAAAGATCCTCCTTTAGTCCCCCATATAGTTATTCTTAATACACCTATAATTATTATTCCCATGTGAACTACTGATGAATATGCTACTAATATTTTTATATCATATTGACGTATACAAGCTAACCTCAAAATTAATATCCCTAATAAAGAAATAATAATAATAATATAATTAAATATTTTACTATAATTTAATATCATTATTATTCTACGAATAATACCATAACCCCCTAATTTTAATATTACTCCTGCTAAAATTATAGACCCACAAACTGGAGCCTCCACATGTGCTTTTGGCAATCATATATGTAATAAAAACACTGGTAATTTAACTAAAAATGCTATATATATATATAATATATGAAAAAATCTTAAATAATTAAATTCTAATATATTATTTAAAATAATTATATAATTTAATCTATTAAAATAATTTAATAAATAAAAAATAATAATCATTAATGGTAATGATGCAAATATAGTGTATAAAATTATAAATATAGAAGCATTAATTCGTTCGGGCTGATATCCCCATCCTATAATTAATAAAAATGTAGGAAATAACCTAACCTCAAAATATAGATAAAATATAAAATAATTAATAGATGTAAATCTTAGTAATAATGATATTAATAATAATAATAATATAAATCTTAATAATTTTTTATTTATAAAACTTAACCTTACTATAAATATTAATATCACAATTCAAAGAGATAATAAGGATAAAATATATCTTAATATATCTATTCCCATTCAAGAATATAAATTTATCCAATTCATATTATAATTAATAGAATATATAAATAGTAAATTTAATCTTATTAATATTAATACTATTAAATTTAATAAAATTTGTTTTTTATTAATAAAAATATTTAAATTTAATATAATAATAAATATAAATAATTTTATCATTTATTTAAATTTAATAATTTAACTCTATCATTACCATAAGATCGAATTATAATAATTAATATAGACAATCCTAAAACCCTTTCACATACTACAAAAATTAAATAAAATAATACAATAATTATTCTATTATTTAATATTATTAAATTTCTCAACAATATTAACAACCTTAATATTACAAATTCTAATATAATTAAATTCATTAAAATTTGATTATATATGTATACAAATATAAATATAGATAAAATAAATATAATTATATATATATAAATATTTAAATAAATAGTTATTAATTTAATTAAAATATTAATTTTGTAAATTAAATATAAGAAAATTCTTATAACTAAATCAAAAGAATAAATTTTAAATTATATCATTAATCTCCAAAATTAATATTTTTATAAACTATCCTTTGAAACTATAATGATAAAAACTTTAATTACTATTCAAATTTATTTTATTATAATAATAATTTTTATTAGATTAATTATTTTATCTTTACCATCTTATAATAAAAATATTCATCCTTTAATTATTTGTTTAATGTTATTAATTTACACAATTTCTAATTCCATAAACATTAGTTTATTAAATTATACTCATTGATTTTCTTATATTATATATTTAATTATAATTGGTGGAATGATAATTATTTTTTTATACTTTACTAGATTTATTAATAATATAAAAATAAAAATTAACTGAACTATATTAATTTCTTTTCCAATTAAATTAATAACATTAATTATATTTATTATTGTAATAGTTAAAACTATAAATATTATTTTACCTTGAAATAATTATGTTATTGAACTAATTAATAATAATAGAATTAATAATAATATTAATTATATATTTATTTATAATAAAAATATTAGAATAATTATTTCAATATTATATTTATTCTTATGTTTAACCATAATTGTTAAAATTACTATTAATAAAAAAATAACTTTACGAAAAATTAATTAATGAAAAAATCTATATTTAAAAATCATTTATTACTTAATATTTTATACAATTCTTTAATTAATCTACCAACTCCAATTAATATTAATATTTGATGAAATTTTGGATCATTATTAGGAGTGTGCTTAATTATCCAAATCATTTCAGGATTTTTTCTATCAATACATTATACTCCAAACATTAGTATAGCATTTGATAGAATTATTCATATTATTCAAGATGTAAATTATGGATGACTATTTCGATTAATACACATAAATGGAGCTTCAATATTTTTTATTTGTATATTTATTCATATTGGACGAGGACTGTATTATAATTCATTTATTTTAATATTAACTTGAATAATAGGAGTACTAATATTTTTAGTAACTATAGCTACTGCATTCATAGGATATGTCCTTCCATGAGGACAAATATCTTTTTGAGGAGCTACAGTCATTACTAATTTAGTATCTGCTATTCCTTATATTGGAGAGCACATTGTTTTATGACTATGAGGAGGATTTTCAGTAAATAATGCTACATTAAATCGATTTTATTCAATTCATTTCATCTTACCATTTATTATTATAATAATAGTAATATTACATTTAGTTTTTCTTCATGAAACTGGCTCTAATAATCCAATAGGATTAAATAGTAATATAAATAAAGTTTCCTTTAATCCTTATTATATTATTAAAGATTTACTAGGATTCATTATTATATTAACAATATTATTATTAATTTGTTTAATTAACCCTTACCTTCTTTCTGACCCAGAAAATTTTAATCCAGCTAATTCAATAATTACACCAATCCATATCCAACCAGAATGATATTTTCTTTTTGCTTACGCTATTTTACGATCTATCCCTAACAAATTAGGAGGGGTAGTAGCACTATTATTATCAATTTTAATTTTATTAATCCTTCCTTTTAATATAAATTATAAAATAATAGGATTTAAATTTTATTATTTAAATAAAATTATATTTTGATTATTTTTTAACTTATTTATTATATTAACTTGAATTGGTGCTCGACCAGTAGAAGATCCATATATCATCATTGGACAAATATTATCAATTATTTATTTTATATATTTTTTTTTATTTACTATATTAACAAAACAAACAGATTCAATTATAAATAACTAATTATTTAGCTTATTAATAGTTTATGATTTGAATTCATAAGATAGAAGTAAATTCTTCTAATAATTTATATATATATATA